CGAAGAGTTCCTCCAATTCTATGAATTTTTCTAGAATACTCTTTTCTTGAATATCATTCAAAAAGGTTTCGGATTGCCTAGTATTCCACCAATTAGTAATCCAAGATTCCAGACTTTTATTAAATGAGAGAGAGATCCACCAGGGCAAAAATACTATAGATGCCAGATATAGAAGGGGAGTGAATGCTTTCTTTTTTGCCATTTTTTTCATCTGTGAATTGTTAATGAACCCACCTCATTCGTCGACTCTATGCGATCTAATATTTCTATCAAGCATGAGTTCTATTACAAGGTATCGAGCCTATGAATCTATTCGCTGTTTTTTATTTGTGATTCAGTGGGTAGTCCTTGAATCTAGAAAGAATACAGAAATAGAATAAGAGTCCACTTCGAATTCGAATGAAGAAATAATCAAAAATATTGTTTTGTTTCCAGATATCTCAATTGGTCAAATTCGAAGCAATTGCCTCCTTTCGATGAATGCCCGAAAGAACCATTTCAAGTAATGAATATTATTCGTATTTCGAGACGAAAGAACTCCCTTTCTATTAAAATATTCAATATTTCGAAAAAATGTCGCTGGCTACTCATAGTCCCGGAATAATTGAGATCAATTTCTGAAGAATATTGTGATCAAAAATGAGTGGCAAAACAAGAGAGAAATTGGATAGTTATTGTTATAAGAAATCCAATTGTTTGGTCATTAAGGAACCCAAAAGAAAGGATAAAAAGAAACGTCGATTGACAAAAGAAAAGAGAGATAATTTACAAGATATGATCTATCTGTATCTAATGTATCAATTCAAAATATTGGACCTAAAATAAAAAGAGAAATTTTTTTTCTTTATTCCGAAATGTTTTGATATATGAGATGAATCCATTATTTCTATTTGTTACTTGTTTTGTTACTGAATTGAGTTGAGTGGATTTCCATAATACACATAAAAGGCCATTTTTGCGGACAAAAACAGTTTTGTTTTATGGCTGTTCCATATACGTCTACTTTGGCTCGAATGAGCGTTCTGAAGAAACTTCAGTTAAGTTATGCTATAGAAAAAGAGGATTTTCCCTCCTGATGAGAAAGCATTTATTCTTCAGTTCATTTCAAAATACTTCAATTGGTACACGCAAGAAATAGGCCAACTCAGCAGCTTTTTGTTCAATTTCTCGTGGAGTCAAATTCTCATCAGTACGAGTCAAGGGAATAGCCCCCTGGCCTTTGATTTCCATATAAAGGACACGACGGGCAGAAATACCCTCTTTAACTTCTATTCTGATGGACTGAATATTTTTCATAAGGAATCGAAGGAAGATGCGACGATTTTTTCCAGGAAATCCCCAACGAAAAATACACACTATTCCTTCTTTTCTATCGAATCGATCATAACCACTACCTACATTCCACGCAATTGTGCACCACAAATAGGAGCTAATAAAGAGACCTGCGATCCCATAGAAAGACATCACGATCCCTTGTGGAAAAAAAATGATTTGCTGAGACGGAAATAAAGATATCAAATTCCTACCAAGATAACTCGAAGTTCCAACCAATAAGAATCCTAATGAACCTAAAAAAAGGATAAAGGCCCAGCACAAATTACTTGTTTTTCGAGACCCCGTTATAAGTTCTATCCATATATGTTCTGATCGCCAACTCATACTAGATCCAGTTGCATTTTATTGGAATTGAGAGAATAACCCAAATAAATTTGACTTTACTCTTTGTGTTTCCGAAGTAACTCTCATCAACTAGCACTATTCTGATGTGAACCTTTAGGAGTAATTCATCGAATTGGTTAGATCTAAAATAATAACATCCCCTTCATATGATCCCCTATAGATATCTACACACATTTAGATACATTGACTTTCCATTTCAGACATCCGCCGATCTTGATCTATTTGAAAATAGCTATAATTCATTTACCCATATATCATGTTTCCGCATGCATAAAAGCTCTTTCATTTATGTTCGGAGGAAACCACCCCTTATACCATATTCCACTAAATAGATATCTGTGTTATGATTCAAGTCTAAGTCTTGAAAAAAAAAATGGATGGTCCCATTGGATCTAAAAAATCTTGTTTTTTTGAATAGGAAGAGATAAAGAAGCCATTGCCATTGCCGGAACTACTAGGCCTACTAAAGGCACCAAAACAGAGGGTAAGTCGAAATTTATCATAGAATGGGTACCTCGATTTTGTTATTCTTATATTTATATTGTTATAAAGATATCTTATAATAATTATAATTAGTAAGTATATAATTAATAATTAATTAGAATTCGTAATTCGAATTCGTATATAATTATACTATAAGTGAGTATATATAATAATTGAGTATATAATAAGTGCAAGGAATGTAGAACTAAATAAATGGACTTATTCATTTCATTTTTCTACATGAAATATATGTATGATAATCCATTTATTATTCTTCTTCTTGTCTTATAATTTAAAAGAAAGAGTTTCTTACAAATTTCCGAAAGATTTGTTAGAATCCGATCCAACAGGGATTATTAGAAAAAATGGGGATTCTCAGGAGATATAGAAAGATGCAAGACTCTATATCTATATTTGAATTATATTATATATACATACGTAAGAAGGGAATATGAAATTCGTTTTAGTTGCCTTGCCTAATTTCGCGAAAGGAAAAATTAGCTCTTTTATCTTGTTGATAGAGGCTTGATGATTACTAATCAGGAATATGGGTAAAAAAAAGATCTCGAGAAAAAAAACATTTTTCGCAACTTTTGATTCTTTCTATAATTAGATCTTATGTCACCAAATAAAACTCCATTCTTCGGATTTTGACTTTGATTCCGATAAACTAACTACTTGTTTACCACAAATAAAATAATTGAACTTAAAGCTCTACTTGATTGAATTTTTATTCAAAGGAAAGAAAGCGTGAAGCTGAAATAACTCACTCAAAACGCCTTTTAAAGGATTACGTGGTACGATTGGATCGAATAAGCCCTTATGGAATAAATATTCAGCTGCTTGTGAACCTTCAGGTACTGTCTTATTCAATGTTTGTTCAATTACTCTTTTACCCGCAAATGCAATGTAAGCATTGGGTTCGGCAATAATGATATCCCCCAACATACCAAAACTCGCTGTCACCCCACCAGTAGTAGGAGATGTAAGGATTGATACATAGAATAACTTTTTATTTGATTGATAATCATATAAAGCGGAAGATATTTTAGCCATTTGCATCAAGCTCAAACTTCCTTCTTGCATGCGTGCTCCTCCGGAAGCACACACTAGAATAAGAGGTAGAAATTTATTGGTAGCATATTCGATCAAACGGGTGATTTTCTCGCCTACTACAGATCCCATACTACCCCCCATAAACTGAAAATCCATAACCCCAATTGCTATGGGAATACCGTTTAGTTGACCTGTGCCTGTTTGAACAGCCTCAGTTAATCCTGTCTTTCTTTGATAAGAATCAATACGATCTTTATAAGGTTCCTCCTCCGAATGAAATTCAATGGGATCCAGAGAGACCATGTCTTCATCCAGAGGATCCCAAGTACCTGGATCAATCGAAAGTTCGATTCTATCTGAACTACTCATTTTCAAATGATATCCACATTGTTCACAAATATTCATTTTTGACTTAAAAAATTTCTTATAATTTAACCCATAACAATTTTCGCATTGAACCCACAAATGCCTGTATTTTTGAGTTACATCGAGATCATTAGAACTTTTAGTTAAATCACTACTATTCGTGCTAGTTCTTATACTGGAATTCTCGCTTTCACTACTATTTCCACTTTCACCACAAATGTAACTAGAAATGTAACTGTCACTGTAATTGTCACTACTACTTAAAATGTAACTATCAATACGGATTTGAGAACGAAGATAACTGTCAATACAACTATTAATGTGATTATTCCAACTATATTTAGTGTCATACATGTAACGATCATAGTAGGGATCGTCACTCTTAGATCCATTAGTCAGATAACTAGAATTCCGATAACTATAAAAAGAACTTTCTACGTCACTCAGAAAAGAATGATCATTGTCAATCTCAAAAATCTGATTTTCAATATCAAAATATATGGAATAACTGTCCCCATTACTATCTCTAACTAAAAAAGTGTCATCATAGATGAAATTCCGAATGTCCCTGACACCAAATAAATGATCAACATTACTGTAACTGTCACTATTACTCCAACGAGGAATTTTTTTATCCGTATCAGTTATAACCGGGTCTTCACTTCCACTGGTATTTTCAATAGGACCAAGACTGTCCATTGATTTACTTAGCCCACACCTGTATTCTAACTCCTCGTTAGACAACATCGAATTGAACCACCGTTTTTCCATAGAGCTTTCTTGCCCCCTATTTATATGAAAATACAATAGATGAATAGTCATTCGAGGAAAAATTATTTGAATATTTCATTTCCTATCAGAATAAGCATATAGATCCAATCACTCGGATTATTAACTAATAACGAGTGCGTATTGAAAGAAATGATTCTCTTTTGTGGGAATCCGGGATATCACTTCACTATATTATGATAGAACCCCCCCTTTTTTTTTTTCAATTCTAAATATTAAATAGAAAGAGTGGTTTCTCCCATGTCGTGTCAAATTCGCATCGAAAAAAGAAATGTTTGTTCTCTCTTATGAAGAGTTTTTTTCGTAAAATCTCGTCTAATAATAAGTTTCTATTCCAACACGGAATGAAAAGGACAATATACAGGATGGGGTAGAAGGAGTTGTGATACTTGGCTCGATCCATGGTCCAAAACTGCGGGATATAAAAGAATACTCCAATCCTGATCCATAGGATTAATTGTGGATCCAACACAACAATAGAAACATTTGAGTCGTTTAGTCTTAGATTTTGGATTTAAGATCTTGTATATCTAGGTAAGTATGTATCTATCCAAAATATATACAAAATAGGATCTTTGTATTCGGCTCAATCCTTTTAGTAAAAGATTGGGCCGAGTTTAATTGCA